TTTTATTGTGTGTAATGTGGCTTTTACTATTTTTTTTATCATTAATAGGAATTTCTCTTGTTAAGACCCTATAGAATCGATTGAAACCCCAGATTCATACTAGAACCACGATGATTCAATAAAACCCCAAAGCTAAGCCCAAAGATTCCTTGAGTAAGAACCACTGGATCATCGCTTATTCAATCAATAGGATAGGTATAATGACTAAAAATACAAAAAAAATTGTCTGTTGATTAAACAAAATAGGCATAAACAGGAGTTTGAAAGAAGAAAAATCTTTCGATTTATAACTTCTAAATTCTGTCTTTGAAAAGAAAATTTTTTTGAATCCGATCGAGAGGTCTGAATATTAAATATGAATCATAGTTCAAATATTTCTTGATTGATATATTTTATATATTCCGTGTTCCAGATACCAGTATGAATATCCGACGAGGTAGAACCATCTCCATCATGATAAGATGACAGACTCATTTTCTGTATTATCAATAGGATCAATTATAACAAGTCACACACTCATATTCCGGAAGTACAGACAGAAAAAAATTCCGCGATTGAACTACCAAAAGGGGGGTTAGAAATAGAATTCGGGACCCGAAAAATTCATTTTGTATTCTATTGAAAGACTAGAACTTCCTGTTCCTGGTTCTTTTGAATTTCATTTTCTTGTGGATTTAATTCATTGAAATTCCATCCAGTAAAACAGAAGAATTGTAAATTTCCAAAATAATACATAGGAATATTGCAAATAAAGCCATTGCAACTCCCATCAAAGGAGTAGTTCCCCATCCGGGAGCTACTTTACCATATTCCGAATTCAATGGTTTCAATAAAGCCCCCACGGTAGTAGGTTTTGGACGAGATCTAGAACTACCCTCAACGGTTTGTGTAGCCATAAATCTGATTGTATTCATTGAGATCTATTGACTTTGTATACCATTCCGGTTATAATAATATAAACGATTGATTGACCCGTATGTGATCTTGAAATTTTATAATAATGGAAATAGCAACCCTAGTCGCCATCTTTATATCTGGTTTACTTGTAAGCTTTACCGGGTACGCTTTATATACCGCTTTTGGGCAACCCTCTCAACAACTAAGAGATCCCTTCGAGGAACACGGAGACTAGTTGAAGTAATGAGCCTTCCAATACCAGAAGGCTCATTACTTCAATTGAGATAATGAAAAATCATTTCACCTTTTTAGTGGGAACTTTAGGAGGTTCCCGAAAAAAGATAGCGAAAAAAATTATCCCGAGAGTCGAGACTAATAGAAATGTATAAACCAATGCTTCCATAGATTCGATTGTGGTTTACAATTATAGCTTCCATACCTGCTTACTTGGGATTATTTTCCCGATAATGATAAAAAGAGTAAAAAAAAGGAGGGGCGGTGATTCAAATTAAGATTTTTCTAGTATCCTATAAAAAAATAGAGGCAAAAAAAAGAAAGCAATGTTGTATTAGACTCCCTGTCTTCTTGTAGTTGGATCTCCAAGTTTTTGGAATGCTCCAAATTCTACTTGAGCATCCAAGTCTGGGTCAATACCAGCAAAAACATCTCTGAACAGGGTTCTAGCCCCATGCCAAATGTGTCCGAAGAAGAAGAGTAGGGCAAAGGAGGCATGTCCGAAAGTAAACCAACCCCTTGGACTACTACGAAAAACGCCATCAGATTTCAACGTAGCACGATCTAATTCGAAAATTTCACCCAATTGAGCACGTCTAGCATATTTTTTCACAGTAGGTGGATCGCTATAACTGACTCCGTTGAGTTCGCCGCCATAAAACTCAACAGTTACGCCTACTTGTTCAACGCTATACTTAGATTCCGCTCTTCTAAAAGGAACGTCAGCTCTAACAATTCCGTCCCCATCTATTAAAACGACTGGAAATGTTTCAAAAAAGGTAGGCATACGACGTACAAAGAGTTCACGCCCTTCTTTATCTCTAAAAATAGGGTGTCCTAACCACCCAACAGCTATTCCATCGCCGTTGTCCATTGAGCCCGCTCTAAATAATCCTCCTTTTGCCGGATTATTGCCAATGTAATCATAAAAAGCCAATTTCTCAGGAATTTTCGACCAAGCTTCTGATAAACTTTGATTTTCGGCTAGCCCAGCACTTACTCTTCGATATATTTCTTGCTGAAAGTATCCCTGATCCCATTGATAACGAGTGGGACCAAATAATTCAATCGGAGTAGTTGCTGAACCATACCACATCGTTCCAGCAACAACAAAAGCTGCAAAAAAGACGGCGGCGATACTACTAGAAAGAACGGTTTCAATATTGCCCATACGTAATCCTTTGTATAGACGTTGAGGCGGACGGACACTAAGGTGGAATAGGCCTGCCAATATGCCCAATGTCCCCGCTGCAATATGATGAGAGGCTATTCCTCCTGGAAAAAAGGGATCAAAGCCTTCTACGCCCCATGCTGGACTTACAGATTGTACTTTTCCTGTTAGTCCATAAGGATCGGACACCCATATTCC